TCTTGCTTTGGCTCAAATCCGCGTTCGGAAGAAACTTCAGTGAAGTTCTATTAGAGAAAAAAGAGGATTCTTTACTTTTGCTTTAACTGCTGATAAAGCGTTCATTCGTTATTTCTCAAAAAACTTCAATTGGGACACGCAAAAAATAGGCCAATTCGGCAGCTTTTTGTTCAATTTCTCGTGGCGTCAAATTCTCATCAGTGCGCGTCAAGGGAATGGCCCCCTGGCCTCGGATTTCCATATAAAGAACACGGCGAGCATAAATACCCTCTTTAACTTCTATTCGCACAGACTGAATATCTTTTATAAGAAATCGTAGGAAGACACGACGATTTTTTCCGGGAAATCCCCAACGAAAAATACACACTATTCCTTCTTTTCTATCGAATCGATCATAACCACTACCTACATTCCACGAAATTGTACACCATAAATAGGCGCTAATAAAAAGACCCGCGAACCCATAAAAAGACATTACGAGCCCTTGTGGAAAAAAAATGATTTGTTGAGACGGAAATAAAGATATCAAATTTTTACCAAGATAACTGGAAGTTCCAACCAATAAGAAGCCTGATGAACCTAAAAAAAGGATAATGGCCCAGGAAAAATTACTTATTTTTCGAGACCCCCTTATAAGTTCTATCCATATATGTTCTGATCGCCAACTCATACTTAATCTGATTTCATTTTATTGGAATTGAGAGCATAGCCCAATGAATTTGACTTTACTGTATTTTGATTTTGTTTCCGAACTAACTCTCATCAACTAGCACTATTTTGATGTGAATCCTTAGGAATAATTCATAAAACGGGTTAAAAATGCCTCTTCACTTTATGGCCCTACTAAGGATATCGGCATACATATTAATACATAGACTTTCCATTTCCGACATCCGCCAATCCTTATTCTAGTTGAAAATAGCTAGAATAAATTTACCCATATATCATTTTCTGTATGTAGAAGAACTTTTTGATTTATGTATGTTCTATTTCTGTTAAGCAGAAACCCCATGTTATACCATACTCAAATAAATATCTATTTATTTATTTTATCTAAGTTAAAAAAAAATAAGATAATGAGATTTAGTCCTATCAGAGATCTAAACAATCTTGTTTTTTTGAACATAAAGAAATAAAGAAGCCATTGCCATGGCCGGAAATACTAGGCCCACTAAAGGCACAAAAATAGAGGGAAAGTTGAAAGTTATCATAGAATGAATACCTCGATTTAATTTACTATTTGTACCTGTTATTATTATATTGTTTCTATTGTTATAAAGATATCTTGTACTAATTTGAATTATAAAATGAAAATTACTTATTAATGCGATTCTAATTACTATTTTTGTAATTATGAAACTTTCATTTTAAGTAATTATAGATCGAAGTATATATCTAAATGAGTATATATAATAAGTGCAAGGAATGTAGAACTAAATAAATGGACTTATTCATCTTTCGACACGAAGGATATGTATGAAAATTGAGTTTATTATTTATTCTTCTTCGTTTGTTCTTGTCTTCTACTTCTAATTTAATAAAGAAAAGGTTTTTTACAAATTACTGAAAGATTTCTAGACTTCTTAGTCAAAATTCAAATATAGAAAATATATAATTGTGTATTTTTCTATATTTGAATTTATTATATAATACATACGTAAGAAGAACTTCGCCTAATTTCACAAAAGCAAGAATTCATTCTTTTATAGAGGCTTGCTGATTCGTAATCATGAATATTAGTAAAAAAAAAGAAAAATTATATGCAACTGGTGATTCTTTCTAGAATTCGATCTTATAGATCTTAAGTCACTAAAAAAAATCTGTTCTTCTTATTTTTATTTTGATTCCGATAAGCTAACTACGCGTTTACTACAAAAAACTAATTAAACGGAATAGTCTTTTAATTTTGATTCAAAGGAAAGAAAGCGTGGAGTTGAAATAACTCACTCAGAACGCTTTTTAAAGGATTACGTGGTACAATTAGATCGAATAAGCCCTTCTGGAATAAATATTCAGCCGCTTGTGACCCTTCGGGTACTGTTTTATTCAATGTTTGTTCAATTACTCTTTTACCCGCAAATGCAATGTAGGCATTGGGTTCGGCAATAATGATATCCCCCAACATACCAAAACTAGCTGTCACCCCACCCGTAGTGGGAGATGTAAGAATTGGTACATAAAATAGTTTTTTATTTGATTGATAATCGTATAAAGCAGAAGATATTTTAGCCATTTGCATCAAGCTCAAACTTCCTTCTTGCATACGTGCACCCCCAGAAGCACACACTATAACAAGAGGTATAAATTTTTTGGTAGCATATTCGACCAAACGGGTAATTTTCTCTCCGACTACAGATCCCATACTACCCCCCATGAACTGAAAATCCATAACCCCAATTGCGACGGGAATACCATTTAGTTGGCCTATACCTGTTTGAACAGCCTCAGTTAACCCTGTCTTTCTTTGATAAGAATCAATACGATCTTTATACGGCTCCTC